AATGATAATAGATCCCGTCGTTAATAATTAATTAAAAAATAATAAAATATAGATGCTTATCGTTCATTAATGAGAGGTGAATCTTATGATACAGAAGAGAAAGGTGAAGAAATATACAGAAGTATACACTTTAGGTCAACATATATGTATGTCTGCTCACAAAGCGAGAAGAGTAATTGATCAAATTCGTGGGCGGTCCTATGAAGAAACACTTATGATACTAGAACTTATGCCTTATCGAGCATGTTATGCCATTTTAAAATTGGTTTATTCTGCAGCAGCAAATGCTAATCACAATAAGGGTTTGAACGAAACAAGTTTAATCATTAGTAAAGCCGAAGTCAACGAGGGCACAACTGTGAAAAAATTAAAGCCCCGGGCTCGAGGACGGGGTTATCCTATAAAAAGATCCACTTGTCATATAACTATTGTATTGAAAGATATATCTTTAGATGAAGAGGAAGAAATAGATAAAAGGAAATTCTATAAATTAGAGCTGAGGAATACTTAAAGGAAGAATATTTTATATTATAAAAAATACAAATACGCTATATTATGTTATGCTTAAAAAAAATCGAATGAATAAAAAAAAAATACAAACAGATGTCACGTTTCACGATATATATAGTAGTGGGGGATTATGGGACAAAAAATAAATCCACTTGGTTTCAGACTTGGTGCAACCCAAGGTCATCATTCTCTTTGGTTTGCACAACCAAAAAATTATTCAAAGGATCTACAAGAAGATCAAAAAATACGAGATTGTATCAAAAATTATGTGCAAAATAATATGAAAATATCCTCTAATGTAGAGGGAATTGCACGTATAGAGATTCAAAAAAGAATTGATTTGATTCAGGTCATAATCTATATGGGATTCCCCAAGTTATTAATAGAAGACAGGGCTCGAAGAATCGAAGAATTACAGACGCATGTACAAAAAGAACTCAATTGTGTAAACCGAAAACTCAACATTGCTATTACAAGAATTGCAAATCCTTACGGGCACCCCAATATTCTTGCAGAATTTATAGCCGGACAATTAAAGAATAGAGTTTCATTTCGCAAAGCAATGAAAAAAGCTATTGAATTAACTGAACAGGCAGGTACAAAAGGGATTCAAGTACAAATTGCAGGGCGTATCGACGGAAAAGAAATTGCACGTGTTGAATGGATCCGAGAAGGTAGAGTTCCTCTACAAACCATTCGAGCTAAAATTGATTATTGTTCCTATGCAGTTCGAACTATCTATGGGGTATTAGGCATCAAAATTTGGATATTTGTAGACGAGGAATAATAAGAACTTACTTGACTTATATTTAGTTCTATCTGGTGATAAAACAAAAAACAAAAAATGGCAAACTCTTTCATTCTTTTTCTGGTAAATAATAAAAAAAAAAAAAGAACAATTCTATAAGGTTGAATAAAAATTCGATTAATCATTTGATATAATTGCTATGCTTAGTGTGTGACTCGTTGGTTTTTTTAGGGTTGGGATTCAAAAAAATGGACAGCCCATAGTACAAACTGATAACTATAGAACTAATAACCAACTCATCACTTCGTGTTATCTGGATAGAAAGAACCAGTCAAGATATGATATATAAGTCATATCATTGTAGCAACTGAAATCTTTTTTACATAAACAAACAAAAAAAATCTGATTATGGGTTGTAAAGCAATATAAAGTATACAGATAAATGGAAGGGTGAGAGAAAGATAGAAAAAGAATATTAATGATATATAATTCCAATATGTAAGGTCTATGAGTCATCTCATATAAAGGGAATGTAATAAAGCATCAATACTGATTGATCCATAATTAGACAAATCCGTGCATAGAACACAAAATCAAGAGCCCCGAGCCAATAAAGACTGAGAAGGTTGACTCAAGAATAAATTTAATTGGAGGCTCCGTTGTAAAATTCAGACCTAATCATTAATCGAGAAGTGGTGGGAACGACAGAACCTGTGAATGCATAAGATTCTATTGAAAACGAATCCTAATGATTCATTGAGTAGGATGGCGGAACGAACCAGAAACCTATTCATTTATTCTGAGAGGTCATGTCATAGACTAATCTTACAACTGAATGTTGAAAGAGTAAATATTCGCCCGCGAATTTTTTTTATTTCTAAATTTGAGTCGATTCGAAATAAAAGGAAAAACAAAATAAAGATTCATTATAACGTTCTACCAAAACGACATTATCTATAAATAGAATACGTGTTAAATTATATATTAAAACACAAAAAATTTCTAATTTCTAATCGATTAGATCAAATTTCAAAGAATCCCACGATTCCATATATTATTAACCGTGTATTTTTTTTTTGTTTAATTATTTAAAATTGTTTAATTCGCGAGGAGCTGGATGAGAAGAAACTCTCGTGTCCGGTTCTGTAGTAGAGATGGATGGAATTGCTAAACAACCATCAACTATAACCCCAAAAGAACCAGATTCCGTAAACAACACAGAGGAAGAATGAAAGGAATATCTTATCGAGGTAATCGTATTTGCTTCGGTAGATATGCTCTTCAAGCGCTTGAACCCGCTTGGATCACATCTAGACAAATAGAAGCAGGGCGGCGAGCAATGACACGAAATGCACGCCGCGGTGGAAAAATATGGGTACGCATATTTCCAGACAAACCTGTTACAGTAAGACCTACAGAAACACGTATGGGTTCGGGGAAAGGATCTCCCGAATATTGGGTAGCTGTCGTTAAACCCGGTAGAATACTTTATGAAATGAGCGGAGTAGCAGAAAATATAGCTAGAAGGGCTATTTCAATAGCGGCATCTAAAATGCCTATACGAACTCAATTCATTCTTTCTGGATAGGAATGTAGAAACAAACGAAAGGGGTTTTTGGGATGAAAAAAAAACAATTGCAGGTTTCTTTTTTTGTTTTGAACAAATAATATTTCTTTTTTTTTTTTTTTATTTATACCTTTGCATTGAAAAAGAAAAAACCGATAAAAAAATGATATGATTCAACCTCAAACCCATTTGAATGTAGCGGATAACAGCGGGGCCCGAGAATTGATGTGTATTCGAATCATAGGAGCTAGTAATCGACGATATGCTCATATTGGTGACATTATTGTTGCTGTAATCAAGGAAGCAGTACCAAATACACCTCTAGAAAGATCAGAAGTGGTCCGAGCTGTCATTGTACGTACTTGTAAAGAACTCAAACGCGACAACGGTATGATAATACGATATGATGACAACGCTGCGGTTGTTATTGATCAAGAAGGAAATCCAAAAGGAACCCGAATTTTCGGCGCGATCGCCCGGGAATTAAGACAGTTAAATTTCACTAAAATAGTTTCATTAGCACCTGAAGTATTATAGGGGAAGACCTTAATATAGTATTTGAATGAAATTGATTAAATTTATTTAATTTATTAGTAAATTGTTTATCTATCACGTATATATCTTTAATAATTCATAAATAAAAAAAAAAAAAGAATTCATAAATATTAAAAAATTCAGAAAAAAAGAAAAAGAGCATGTTGATTATATCAAAATTCGGGGGAAACAAAAATCTTAGTTTATCATGAGTAAAGACACTATTGCTGACATAATAACCTCTATACGAAATGCTGACATGAATAAAAAAAGAACAGTTCGAATACCATCTACTAACATCACTGAAAATATTGTTAAAATCCTTTTACAAGAAGGTTTTATTGAAAACGTGAGAAAACATCAAGAAAGCAATAAATATTTTTTGGTTTTAACCCTACGACATAGAAGAAATAGGAAAGGACCATATAGAACTGTTTTAAATTTAAAACGGATCAGTCGACCCGGTCTACGAATATATTCTAACTATCAACGAATTCCTAGAATTTTAGGCGGAATGGGGGTTGTAATTCTTTCTACTTCTCGAGGTATAATGACAGACCGAAAGGCTCGACTAGAAGGAATCGGCGGAGAAGTTTTGTGTTATATATGGTAATCTTTCTAATAGCCGACACGGTCATATTTGTGAAAAAAGAGAAAGGACAAGTTTATAATATTATCCCTCTTACATTAGTTGATACTTCAAAGCGGTTTTACCTGGAATGAAACAACAAAAATGGATTCATGAGGGTTTAATTACTGAACAACTTACCGATGGTATGTATCTTCCGGATTCGTTTAGATAACAAAAAAATTATTCTGGTTTTTGTTTCGTAAAGGATTTCATGTAGTTTTATACGTATACTACCAGGAAATAGACTAAAAATTGAGGTAAGTCCTTATGATTCAACCAAAGGGCGTATAATTTAGAGACTCCAAAGCAAAGACTTGAATGATTAGGCGGTTTTTTCAATTTCAACATTCTTTCGTGAGGATACAATTCGAAATTCAAAATTTCAAGAAACTTATTTTCTTCCAATTAAGTAGATTCGGTATTAAAAAAAGGAATGACAAATATGAAAATAAGGGCCTCCGTTCGTAAAATTTGTGAAAAATGTCGATTGATCCGTAGGCGGGGACGAATTATAGTAATTTGTTCTAACCCGAGACATAAACAAAGACAAGGATAATCTTTCTAAAACAAAAAGACTCTCGAAATCTAAAGGACCCGATGTACAGATGTACAAATAAATAAATAAAATAAGTAAAAAAAAAAAAAACAAAGAATAAGGATCTGTTTTGACATGAATAAGGATCTGTTTTGACATGAAATGGATATATCCATATATCTCTGACTTATATTTATGAGATGATAAAATATGGCAAAACCTATACCAAAAATTGGTTCGCGTAGAAATAGACGTATTGGTTCACGTAAGAATACACGTAGAATTCCCAAGGGAGTTATTCATGTTCAAGCAAGTTTCAACAATACCATTGTGACTGTTACAGATGTACGGGGTCGAGTAATTTCTTGGTCCTCTGCCGGGGCTTGTGGATTCAAGGGTACAAGAAGGGGTACACCATTTGCCGCTCAAACCGCAGCAGGAAATGCTATTCGGACAGTAGTGGATCAAGGTATGC